ATCCCAAGTTGTCCCAAAATAAAGCCTTTTATGGCTGCTAACCTTTTATTGCTATTTTTTCTATTATTTGGACCCACAGAATGAATAAAAGACCGACTGGACTTATAGGTATTGTGCTCAGAAATCCATAATAGAGTCCGAGCCCAATTGGAGAATTTGTTACAATATGAATTCGATTTTTGATTCCTATAATCAAGCCATTTCCGAGTATCCAGTTTTTAATAATCATCTTGTCTATCTACTGTTGTTTTTTCAATATTTTTTGGGGGTAGAAAAATAAAACTTAAAACTTTCTGGGCATTTGGTGCAAGTGCATGATGCTCTAGCACCATATGCAATAAAAACTGTATTCTAAGCGCAAGTACTATGGACATACCTTCGAGTTCTTCTTCTTCTAGTTCGGCTTTTTATAGTTTTTCTTCTTCTTCGATTTTTTCTTCTTCGAAATCAAATTCAGTAGTATATGAATCAATCAAAAAATCGATTCTAGCGGAACTATGCATTCTCACATAGAATCCGCACCATTCACAAATAGACTTTTTTGCAAAAAAATCTTTCTTATAATTCAGTCCCTCACAAATGTAGCATTGAACTCACAACTCTTTTATTATGTAATATTGATAATCGGGAGTTCCTTTTTTCTCATACCCTTGCGCAATAGTCCCATTTCTTAATTTTTCGTTTTTTGACATAGAATACCCTCCTTCATTGTATAGCAATCCTATTCTTTTTATTTTATTATATCTATTATCTATTGGTTAATAGAATTTTTAGAAAACCCTATAATAAAAAATAAAATAATTAATTAAAAATAATTAATTAAAAAGAATTTATTAAAATTCATATCTTTTTTCTTTCTTTACTAAGAGCTCGATATGTTTACCTATTTAATCCTTACTTTACCGATTATAAATTATATAGGAATTTTTTATTTTATAAATGAATTTAATTGTACGAACTGCACCGGAATAATTTAAACAGAGTTCCCCGTAGAATGAAGTCCGGGAAAATAAAGTAGAAATAATAAAATAGTCAAAATGAATGAAAACGTTCAATAAAAAAGGATTTTTTAGTTTTCTCCAATTTTTCTTATTCTTACGATACGATAATCAAACCAGGATTCTCGTCTTTTTGGAATAAAATGTGTTTGAATGCTGATTGTAATTTAAATTCAATTGAAGAAAAAAAGAGTAAGCCTATTTCTTTTTCTTTTTCTTTCGGGTTCTAAAACCTTTTTTAGTTCTAGCAGTCGACTGGGTTCTTTTCTTTTTCAATAGGTTTTTAGTATCATTAGTAAGAAAGGGTAATGAAGATAAAATACTAGTTTGTTTTATTAGTGATTTATGGCAAAGGAAAATCATCAGAATCAAATTCGTCAGAATTAATTTTTTCTATTTCCTTTTGAATTTCACGAAATAGAAATGTAATACCTTCTAATTCAGACATGATTTGGGAAAAAAGATTTTTCAAATGAATTTATTGCATTGTTTAACTGATATCTTTCTTGGTTTGTCTTTTTTTCGGATAAAAGGTCTACTTTTTTTTGAAATTGAATGTCTATCTCTTTTTTAAGTTGATGTAAGCGAAATCTCATTATTATAGCTATTTGTTCGATTAAGGCACGACAAAGTATTTTTATTTTTATAGGGATACTGCTGTTTTTTGACATAGAAAAACCTCCTTCATTGTATAGCAATTCCATTATTAAATTAATATAGAGTATTAGAGTAGAAAAGGAAGACGCAAGTTTTCTTTCTTATTTACTTATTTATCTTTCTTATTTACTTATTTTATTTAGTAGGGTATATTAATTGAATTCAATTATATACCAATTTCTTATTCCACCTCAGAAAAATTAGACTTTCTAGCAAATTACACCGTGTAGTATATTAGGCCAAAAAATTCTTTCCCAAAATAATCCACCCTTTTCCGATACAATAGAAAGAAATGCCAGAGCCAAAGATCGTAGTACTCAATATTTCCTGATTTCATATCACATGATCAATGAAAGTCTTAAATCATTTTATCTCATCTCTTTCTTTCTCTTTCATTGATCATGTCTACATTAATGACAATTTTTTCGAAAAGAAATGCAAATTCTTCGAATTTCCGAATCAAAATTGAAAAAAGACTAACCATTTATAAATTATTAGAATTACTTATTCTATTATAATTGAATAATTCTGATTTGTCAAGCCTTTGTCTCCAACCTCATTTTATCTTGTCTCTCGCTTTCTCTTTCTTTCATCGATGATCTTTCTCTCTTTTTTAAAATTTTCTAGACCGTCTATTCTATACAGGCTCCAGACGAATGGAAAATTGAGTATCAAATAGGTCCAAACCAATACAGGGACCAAGTCGTCTGGGTCAATCGGTGTATGAAACCATAAAAATTTACACGCCTTAACAATCATCATGCCATCAGAGATATTTTAAATGAATGGGATAGAATGAAATAGAGCCACTACGAAGAAGTTCCCGTTGTTCCTCAGTAGCTCAGTGGTAGAGCGATCGGCTGTTAACTGATTGGTCGTAGGTTCGAATCCTACTTGGGGAGATTTGATTCATTGTGAATTCTTTCATTCTGAATGAAGGAACTTACTTTGCGTTTGGTGCAAGTGCATGATGCTCTAGCACCATTGCAATAAAAACTGTATTCTAAGCGCAAGTACTATGGACATACCTTCGAGTTCTTCTTCTTCTAGTTGGTCTTTTTATAGTTTTTCTTCTTCTTCGATTTTTTCTTCTTCGAAATCAAATTCAGTAGTATATGAATCAATCAAAAAATCGATTCTAGCGGAACTAGGCATTCTCACATAGAATCCGCACGATTCACAAATATACCTTTTCGCAAAAAAATCTTTCTTATAATTCATTCCCTCACAAATGTGGCATTGAACCCACAAATCTTTAATTATGTAATACTGGTAATCGGGAGTTTCATTTTTCTCATCCTCTTTCGCAATAGTCCCATTTCTTAATTTTTCGTTTTTTGACATAGAATACCCCCCTTCATTATATAGCAATCCTATTCTTTTTATTTTATTATATCTATTATCTATTGGTTAATAGAATTTTTAGAAAACCCTATAATAAAAAATAAAATAATTAATTAAAAATAATTAATTAAAAAGAATTTATTAAAATTCATATCTTTTTTCTTTCTTTACTAAGAGCTCGATATGTTTACCTATTTAATCCTTACTTTACCGATTATAAATTATATAGGAATTTTTTATTTTATAAATGAATTTAATTGTACGAACTGCACCGGAATAATTTAAACAGAGTTCCCCGTAGAATGAAGTCCGGGAAAATAAAGTAGAAATAATAAAATAGTCAAAATGAATGAAAACGTTCAATAAAAAAGGATTTTTTAGTTTTCTCCAATTTTTCTTATTCTTACGATACGATAATCAAACCAGGATTCTCGTCTTTTTGGAATAAAATGTGTTTGAATGCTGATTGTAATTTAAATTCAATTGAAGAAAAAAAGAGTAAGCCTATTTCTTTTTCTTTTTCTTTCGGGTTCTAAAACCTTTTTTAGTTCTAGCAGTCGACTGGGTTCTTTTCTTTTTCAATAGGTTTTTAGTATCATTAGTAAGAAAGGGTAATGAAGATAAAATACTAGTTTGTTTTATTAGTGATTTATGGCAAAGGAAAATCATCAGAATCAAATTCGTCAGAATTAATTTTTTCTATTTCCTTTTGAATTTCACGAAATAGAAATGTAATACCTTCTAATTCAGACATGATTTGGGAAAAAAGATTTTTCAAATGAATTTATTGCATTGTTTAACTGATATCTTTCTTGGTTTGTCTTTTTTTCGGATAAAAGGTCTACTTTTTTTTGAAATTGAATGTCTATCTCTTTTTTAAGTTGATGTAAGCGAAATCTCATTATTATAGCTATTTGTTCGATTAAGGCACGACAAAGTATTTTTATTTTTATAGGGATACTGCTGTTTTTTGACATAGAAAAACCTCCTTCATTGTATAGCAATTCCATTATTAAATTAATATAGAGTATTAGAGTAGAAAAGGAAGACGCAAGTTTTCTTTCTTATTTACTTATTTATCTTTCTTATTTACTTATTTTATTTAGTAGGGTATATTAATTGAATTCAATTATATACCAATTTCTTATTCCACCTCAGAAAAATTAGACTTTCTAGCAAATTACACCGTGTAGTATATTAGGCCAAAAAATTCTTTCCCAAAATAATCCACCCTTTTCCGATACAATAGAAAGAAATGCCAGAGCCAAAGATCGTAGTACTCAATATTTCCTGATTTCATATCACATGATCAATGAAAGTCTTAAATCATTTTATCTCATCTCTTTCTTTCTCTTTCATTGATCATGTCTACATTAATGACAATTTTTTCGAAAAGAAATGCAAATTCTTCGAATTTCCGAATCAAAATTGAAAAAAGACTAACCATTTATAAATTATTAGAATTACTTATTCTATTATAATTGAATAATTCTGATTTGTCAAGCCTTTGTCTCCAACCTCATTTTATCTTGTCTCTCGCTTTCTCTTTCTTTCATCGATGATCTTTCTCTCTTTTTTAAAATTTTCTAGACCGTCTATTCTATACAGGCTCCAGACGAATGGAAAATTGAGTATCAAATAGGTCCAAACCAATACAGGGACCAAGTCGTCTGGGTCAATCGGTGTATGAAACCATAAAAATTTACACGCCTTAACAATCATCATGCCATCAGAGATATTTTAAATGAATGGGATAGAATGAAATAGAGCCACTACGAAGAAGTTCCCGTTGTTCCTCAGTAGCTCAGTGGTAGAGCGATCGGCTGTTAACTGATTGGTCGTAGGTTCGAATCCTACTTGGGGAGATTTGATTCATTGTGAATTCTTTCATTCTGAATGAAGGAACTTACTTTGCGTTTGGTGCAAGTGCATGATGCTCTAGCACCATTGCAATAAAAACTGTATTCTAAGCGCAAGTACTATGGACATACCTTCGAGTTCTTCTTCTTCTAGTTGGTCTTTTTATAGTTTTTCTTCTTCTTCGATTTTTTCTTCTTCGAAATCAAATTCAGTAGTATCTGATATAGTTCTTTTTATATATAAGGAAAATCATCAGAATCAAATTCGTCAGAATTGATTCTTTCTATTTCCTTTTCAAAGGCAAGAAGGATAGATTCAACTTTAATCTAGACATAATTTGCTGAAACATTATTTTTATTCGTAAAAATGAATGTTTCCTACCCCTATGAAACCCATTCTCAGGATAACCATTTACGGATCCGTTTTCAGGCTTTTCCAAATTGTCATCTATTTCTTTTTGAAATTGACGTATTAGATTTCCGATTACCCAAAAAAATTGGTACATAACGCCCTGATAAAGCGTTTTTATATTTCTCATAGAAAAACCTCCTTCATTGTATACCAATTTATTATATTATTCCACCTCAGAAAAATTAGACTTTCTAGCAAATTACACCGTATTGAATTCAATTATATACCAATTTATTATATTATTCCACCTCAGAAAAATTAGACTTTCTAGCAAATTACACGGTGTAGTATATTATTCCACCTCAGAAAAATTAGACTTTCTAGCAAATTACACCGTATTGAATTCAATTATATACCAATTTATTATATTATTCCACCTCAGAAAAATTAGACTTTGTAGCAAATTACACGGTGTAGTATATTATTCCACCTCAGAAAAATTAGACTTTCTAGCAAATTACACCGTATTGAATTCAATTATATACCAATTTATTATATTATTCCACCTCAGAAAAATTAGACTTTGTAGCAAATTACACGGTGTAGTATATTATTCCACCTCAGAAAAATTAGACTTTCTAGCTCAGAAAAATTAGACTTTCTAGCAAATTACACCGTATTGAATTCAATTATATACCAATTTATTATATTATTCCACCTCAGAAAAATTAGACTTTCTAGCAAATTACACGGTGTAGTATATTATTCCACCTCAGAAAAATTAGACTTTCTAGCAAATTACACGGTGTAGTATATTATTCCACCTCAGAAAAATTAGACTTTCTAGCTCAGAAAAATTAGACTTTCTAGCTCAGAAAAATTAGACTTTCTAGCTCAGAAAAATTAGACTTTCTAGCAAATTACACCGTATTGAATTCAATTATATACCAATTTATTATATTATTCCACCTCAGAAAAATTAGACTTTCTAGCAAATTACACGGTGTAGTATATTATTCCACCTCAGAAAAATTAGACTTTCTAGCTCAGAAAAATTAGACTTTCTAGCTCAGAAAAATTAGACTTTCTAGCAAATTACACCGTATTGAATTCAATTATATACCAATTTATTATATTATTCCACCTCAGAAAAATTAGACTTTCTAGCAAATTACACCGTATTGAATTCAATTATATACCAATTTATTATATTATTCCACCTCAGAAAAATTAGACTTTCTAGCAAATTACACCGTATTGAATTCAATTATATACCAATTTATTATATTATTCCACCTCAGAAAAATTAGACTTTCTAGCTCAGAAAAATTAGACTTTCTAGCAAATTACACCGTATTGAATTCAATTATATACCAATTTATTATATTATTCCACCTCAGAAAAATTAGACTTTCTAGCTCAGAAAAATTAGACTTTCTAGCAAATTACACCGTATTGAATTCAATTATATACCAATTTATTATATTATTCCACCTCAGAAAAATTAGACTTTCTAGCTCAGAAAAATTAGACTTTCTAGCAAATTACACCGTATTGAATTCAATTATATACCAATTTATTATATTATTCCACCTCAGAAAAATTAGACTTTCTAGCTCAGAAAAATTAGACTTTCTAGCAAATTACACCGTGTAGTATATTAGGCCAAAAAATTCTTTCCCAAAATAATCCACCCTTTTCCGATACAATAGAAAGAAATGCCAGAGCCAAAGATCGTAGTACTCAATATTTCCTGATTTCATATCACATGATCAATGAAAGTCTTAAATCATTTTATCTCATCTCTTTCTTTCTCTTTCATTGATCATGTCTACATTAATGACAATTTTTTCGAAAAGAAATGCAAATTCTTCGAATTTCCGAATAAAAATTGAAAAAAAAAAAGAAGCCATCAAGGGCCAGATCTCCGACTTAATTTTATCTTGTCTCTTGTTTTAAATTCTGAAATTATATTCTAAATGAATTCAGTATTTTCAATTTTCAATGATATTTGATAAAACCATAAAAATCAGAAACAATATAGAGTCGATTTTTGTCGCACTTAACCCTTTTCGTGTCATGTATTCCATTCTTCAAAAAAAGATTCGCAAAGAAGAAAGTTTTTTTTTAACTATTTTTTTATCGAATTTATAAAATACAATTGTGAGGTGTAGAAGAGGGGTTGTATTTATTAAACAGGTGCAGCTAGGGCTTACCGATATAGATCCTTCTTCCTTCTTATTGTCATTCTATTCAGAGCAGCGCGGGCCGTGCTCTATCCAAATTTCTATTTTCTATTCAATGTAATAAATGTATTTAATTAACTGAAAAATTTAAGTACGATAATTTCCTGAAAATTAGCTATAGATAGCAGATAGAAAGAAAATCCCCATTCGATATCTGTGTAACAATTTCAATTATGGGGTTTACGTAGACTCATATATGTCATTATAATTAAAAGAGAGAAAGAAGCATTTTCTATTGAAAAGAATCCATATTGATGAGTTCTATAATCAATCTGTATTTTCTTATGTGAGTAGGAAAAGAAAAATGGAGATTAAAATCCAAGAATTCTTCATGAATTTACAGTCAACAGTCATATAGTTAACGGTTCCAATTTTACATAAATTTTGGTTTTTGTGAATGAAAATCCACATTTTTGCAGTTTTTTCTTTTGCAATAGAAAAAGGAGAAGAAGTTTTTAGGCATTGTGTGTTTTGAGATACAATATAATCAATTGAAGGGATGAATTAAATTCAATCAAAAAAAAGAAGGATTTTTTTTTTTAGGAAAGGTATTTAGGAAAACAGGATGCAAATTGCAAGTACAATAAAAAAAAATAAGTTCACAAATCCAACCCAAAAAGAGAAAAATTGCATCTATTTTGTATCCTTTTGGCGACATGGCCGAGTGGTAAGGCGGGGGACTGCAAATCCTTTTTCCCCAGTTCAAACCTGGGTGTCGCCTAATCAACAAAAGACTCGAAATTTCCTATTCTGTTCTGCTAATATACCTCGCCCAATTATTCCCCAGCAGAAGCAGAGTGTTGCTACTTGTTTGATTCGAAGCATCAAGTTTGGTTGGGGGTTTTCGAAAAAATTTTTAATCCCTAAATCGTAGATGCAAGGAAAGATTATAGTGAGAGAAAGAGCGGCATTTTTATAAGGCCTCACAAAAGTCTCTGAATGCCGAGAGTCTCCGAATGCTTAGGCATTGAATCAATATTAGATTGAATGAAGAATTAGTTTTTTTTATAGAAAAAGCGCAAAAAGAAAATTTTTTCAGCCCTAGTCAATAAAAGAACATAATAAACTTCTGCTCAACTCTTTCACAGAGACAATTGGAAAACAGTACGAATTAGATCAAATGGAAAATAGAACTATGGAAAATAGAACTATGGAATAGATACTGATCTATCTTTTTATGTTTTTTACTTATTTAGGAAGGTCAACAAAAAAAAGAATAGGCCTAAATTTTTCTATTCTTACATGTTCGATTAATAAGATTCCTTTGCGATGTCACTCTCAATTTTGATTGTTGAATTTAATCCTTACTTTACCGATTCTAAATTATATAGAAATTTTTTAGAAATGGATTTAATTGTACGAACTGCACCGGAATAATTTAAACAGAGTTCCCCGGAGAATGAAGTCCGGGAAAATAAAGTAGAAATGATAAAAAAGTCAAAATGAATGAAAACGTTCAATAAAAAAGGATTTTTTAGTTTTCTACAATTTTTCTTATTCTTACGATACGATAATCAAACCAGGATTCTCGTATTTTTGGAATAAAATGTGTTTGAATGCTGATTGTAATTTTAATTCAATTGAAGAAAAAAAAAGTAAGCCTATTTCTTTTTCTTTTTCTTTCGGGTTCTAAAACCTTTTTTAGTTCTAGCAGTCGATTGGGTTCTTTTCTTTTTCAATAGGTTTTTAGTATCATTATTAAGAAAGGGTAATGAAGATAAAATACGAGCTTGTTTTGTTATTGATTTATGGCAAAGGAAAATCATCAGAATCAAATTCGTCAGAATTAATTTTTTCTATTTCCTTTTGAATTTCACGAAATAGAAATGTAATACCTTCTAATTCGGACATGATTTGATCAAAAAGATTTTTCAGTTTAATTAATGAATTTATTGCATTGTTTAACTGAATTGTATAGCAATTCGATTATTATATTATATATATTATTAGAGTAGAAAAGGAAGACGCAAGTTTTCTTTATTATTTACTTATCTTATGTAGGGTATATTAATTGAATTCAATTATATACCAATTTATTATTCCACCTCAGAAAAATTAGACTTTCTAGCAAATTACACGGTGTAGTATATTATTCCACCTCAGAAAAATTAGACTTTCTAGCAAATTACACCGTGTAGTATATTAGGCCAAAAAATTCTTTCCCAAAATAATCCACCCTTTTCCGATACAATAGAAAGAAATGCCAGAGCCAAAGATCGTAGTACTCAATATTTCCTGATTTCATATCACATGATCAATGAAAGTCTTAAATCATTTTATCTCATCTCTTTCTTTCTCTTTCATTGATCATGTCTACATTAATGACAATTTTTTCGAAAAGAAATGCAAATTCTTCGAATTTCCGAATCAAAATTGAAAAAAGACTAACCATTTATAAATTATTAGAATTACTTATTCTATTATAATTGAATAATTCTGATTTGTCAAGCCTTTGTCTCCAACCTCATTTTATCTTGTCTCTCGCTTTCTCTTTCTTTCATCGATGATCTTTTTCTCTTTTTTAAAATTTTCTAGACCGTCTAT